GCTTCCTTTGTTGAGGTAAGGGCAAATGATCTAATTCGCGATTTCATAAGAATTGAGTTAGTCAAGTCCACTATTTCGTATACCGGAAAAAGGTATGATAGGGCAAGTTCCGGATTGATTCCCGATAATGGATTAGATTGCACCAATATCAATCCTTTTTATTCCAAGGCGAAGATTCAATCACTTAGCCAACATCAAGGAACTATTGGTATGTTGTTGAATCGAAATAAGGAATGCCAATCTTTGCTAATTTTGTCATCATCCAATTGTTCTCGAATTGGTCCATTCAATAGTTCGAAATATAACAATGTGACAAAAGAATCGGATCCCCTAATTCCAATTAGGGATTATTTAGGTCCCTTAGGCGCTATTGTACCTAAAATATCGAATTTTTATTCATCTTACCATTTAATAACTCATAATCAGATCGTGTTAAAGAAATATTTGCTACTTGACAATTTGAAACAGATTTTCCAAGTACTTCAAGTACTTAAATACTGTTTAATAGATGAAAATAGGAGGATTTATAATCCCGATCTATGCAGTAACATCGTTTTGAACCCATTCCATTTGAATTGGTGCTTTCTCCATCATGATTATTGTGAAGAGACATCGATCAAAATTAGCCTTGGACAATTTATTTGTGAAAATGTATGTCTATTTAAATACGAACCACACGTAAAAAAATCTGGTCAAATTTTAATTGTTAATGTCGACTTTTTAGTTATAAGATCGGCTAAGTCTTATTTGGCTACTCCTGGAGCAACTGTTCATGGTCATTATGGGAAAATCCTTTACGAAGGAGATACATTAGTTACATTTATATATGAAAAATCGAGATCTGGTGACATAACGCAAGGTCTTCCAAAAGTAGAACAAATCTTAGAAGTGCGTTCGATTGATTCAATATCGATGAACCTCGAAAGGAGAGTTGAAGGTTGGAACGAGTGTATACCAAGAATTCTTGGGATCCCCTGGGGGTTTTTGATTGGAGCTGAGCTAACCATAGCCCAAAGTCGTATCTCTTTGGTTAATAAGATCCAAAAGGTTTATCGATCCCAGGGGGTACAGATCCATAATAGACATATAGAGATTATTGTACGTCAAGTAACATCAAAAGTGTTGGTTTCAGAAGATGGAATGTCTAATGTTTTTTCACCTGGAGAATTAATCGGATTGTTGCGAGCAGAACGAGCAGGGCGCGCTTTGGACGAATCAATCTGTTATCGGGCAATCTCATTGGGAATAACAAGAGCGTCTCTGAATACTCAAAGTTTCATATCCGAAGCAAGTTTTCAAGAAACCGCTCGAGTTTTAGCAAAAGCTGCTCTACGAGGTCGTATTGATTGGTTGAAAGGCCTGAAAGAGAACGTTGTTCTGGGGGGGATTATACCTGTTGGTACCGGATTCCAAAAATTTGTGCACCGTTCAAGGCAAGACAAAAACATTTATTTGGAAATCAAAAGAAAAAATCTATTCGAGTTGGAAATGAGAGATATTTTGTTACACCATAGAGAATTATTTTGTTCTTACGCGACAAACAATTTCCATGAGACAAATTTACATGAGACATCAGAACAATCATTTATGCGATTTAATGATTCCTAAGAGCGGATTCATTTTCACTTTAATTATCTTTTAACTATACTGGTCTGATTATTGATTTGGTAATAAATAAAATAAGTAATTAAAAAAAATTATGGTTTGTGCCGTGTATCAATGGTCAATCCCCGGTAGAAGGTTCCATCGGAACAATTATTTATTTCAAGGTACCTCGTCTCTTTGTTAATAATACGAAAAAGAAAAAACAAAAAGGAAGTGTGGGAAAAAATGACAAGAAGATATTGGAACATCAATTTGGAAGAGATGATGGAAGCAGGAGTTCATTTTGGTCATGGTACTAAGAAATGGAATCCTAGAATGGCCCCTTACATTTCTGCAAAGCGTAAAGGTATTCATATTACAAATCTCGCTAGAACTGCTCGTTTTTTATCAGAAGCCTGTGATTTAGTTTTTGATGCAGCAAGTAGGGGAAAAAACTTCTTAATCGTCGGTACCAAAAATAAAGCATCGGATTCAGTAGCATCAGCTGCAATAAGGGCTCGGTCTCATTTTATTAATCAAAAATGGCTCGGTGGTATGTTAACGAATTGGTCCACTACGGAAACGAGACTTTATAAGTTCAGGGACTTAAGAGCAGAAGAAAAGATGGGGAAACTCAACCGTCTCCCCAAAAGAGATGCAGCAATGTTGAAGAGAAAATTATCTACCTTGCAAACATATCTCGGTGGGATCAAATATATGACGGGATTGCCTGATATTGTGATCATCGTTGATCAGCAAGAAGAATATACGGCTCTTCGAGAATGTGCCATTTTGGGGATTCCAACGATTTGTTTAATCGATACAAATTGTGACCCAGATCTTGCAGATATTTCGATTCCAGCCAACGATGACGCTATAGCTTCAATTCGATTGATTCTTAACAAATTAGTATCCGCAATTTGTGAAGGTCGTTCTAGCTATATAAGAAATCGTTGATTATGATTAAGATTAAGAATAATAAAATTAGTTAATGTTAATTATTGGGCAACTCCATAGATTTATTGGATCGGTTACTTTTTTTTGAATTTTTTAAAATAGATAAAAAAAAAGAACTGGGGATATTGATATATATTATGATGTTATGTGATTTCTTGGTATCCTAAATATATGATTAATGATTCAAGTTGGTGAGTTGAGAAAGAAATGGTTGAATCAAACTAATTCCTTTTTTTAAGTTCAATTTCTATCAGAGGACAATATGAATGTTATACCATGTTACATTAAAACACTCAAGGGGTTATACGATATATCGGGTGTAGAAGTAGGCCAACATTTCTATTGGCAAATAGGAGGTTTACAAATCCATGCCCAAGTACTTATCACTTCTTGGGTCGTAATTGCTATCTTGTTAGGTTCAGCCATCATAGCTGTTCGGAATCCACAAACCATTCCGACCGACGGTCAGAATTTCTTTGAATATGTCCTTGAATTTATTCGAGACTTGAGCAAAACCCAGATTGGAGAAGAATATGGACCTTGGGTTCCTTTTATTGGAACTATGTTCCTATTTATTTTTGTTTCTAATTGGTCAGGTGCCCTTTTACCTTGGAAAATCATACAGTTACCTCATGGGGAGTTAGCTGCGCCCACGAATGATATAAATACTACTGTTGCTTTAGCTTTACCCACGTCAGTGGCATATTTTTATGCAGGTCTTACCAAAAAAGGGTTGGGTTATTTCGAGAAATACATCAAACCAACTCCAATACTTTTACCAATTAACATCCTAGAAGATTTCACAAAACCCTTATCTCTTAGTTTTCGACTTTTCGGGAATATATTGGCTGATGAATTAGTAGTTGTTGTTCTTGTTTCTTTAGTCCCTTCAGTAGTTCCTATACCTGTCATGTTTCTTGGATTATTTACAAGTGGTATTCAAGCTCTTATTTTTGCAACGTTAGCCGCGGCTTATATAGGTGAATCCATGGAGGGTCATCATTGACTAGTTTTCAAAATAGTCTTTTTTTTTTAGCTTATCCCAATTCATGCATGGTTCAAGATAATCTGCTTGGTTGGAGAACATAATAGATATAAATACGTATGAATATATGACCTAGAGTCGTAGGAGAGAAGATGAACGATATTACGGAATTGTAAAAAAAAAAGGATGGGTTGGGGAGGTCACACTAGATGTATGTAATGTTTATAAGTCCAGCCACTTTTTGTGTGGGTTTCGAGGAATGATTCTATAATCCGATTCAATATAAAATGTGGCCAGTTTACGTTATGGAAGAAAGAAATGTATATGTAATATGTATATGTAATATTAGATATTCACTAGTTATATAGTCCTATCTATATATAAATAGAAGTCCTTATGCCTTACCTATATACTAACTAACTATATATATATCTAACTATATGCTATATATATGTAATATATATATATAGCAATATATATAGATAGCAATATATATAGCAAAATAAATAAAAAATATATATATATATGTATTGATATACATATTGATATCGTTATATTGATATATTGATATCGTTGATATCGATCATATTGATATCCATTGCATATATTGATGATTGCATATATTGATTTGATTGCAGTTTACTGCATTTAGATTAGATGGATTACAAGATAAGTCAAGTCCTTTCTTCTGTTTCATTTGTGATTGTGGATTGGATGAAAAAACAGATGAACTCAAGGATATAGAAGAGTAAAGAACGAAGGATGGAATGAAAGAATGGTTGGAAAGAAAGAAATGCAATAACTAGAGCCATATGTATATGGATTTACAAAAACTTCATCATGGGTAGAAACAAAAAACGAGATATCGAAGTAGTTCTGACGATTCATTAATATTATCATTAGTTTTTAGTTACTCCGACCCAATAGATCTTAATGATCAAACTTAATGATAAAATTAAGTAATAATTCATTGGTTGATTGTATCATTAACCATTTATTTTTTTTTTTGTGCGAGGAACTTACCATGAATCCACTGATTTCTGCCGCTTCCGTTATTGCTGCTGGATTGGCTGTAGGACTTGCTTCTATTGGACCCGGAGTTGGTCAAGGTACTGCTGCAGGCCAAGCTGTAGAGGGTATTGCGAGACAACCAGAAGCAGAGGGTAAAATACGAGGTACTTTATTGCTTAGTCTAGCTTTTATGGAAGCTTTAACAATTTATGGACTGGTTGTGGCATTAGCACTTTTATTTGCGAATCCTTTTGTTTAATCCTAGAAATGTAAAAAAGTACCTTAGATTACATACTTATTTTACTTTTTTTCTTTATTAACTTGAAATTAAATTGTCGTTTGCTTCTTCGAATTATATCAACACTTTACTCCTATAATTACTTATTTGTTGAGACTACAGGAAGGACTGCTTTGAGGATGAGGAATTACCAGATCACTCGCTTTCTTTCTTCCCGTCCTTAGC